TAGCCGATGATATATATATAGGTTCACGATGTATTGCCATTCGAAATCAAGATATTGGGATTGGACTTATCAATCGATTTATAAATTTTCAAACACAATCCATATCTATTCGAACCCCCTTTACTTGTAGGAATACATCTTGGATCTGTCGATTGTGTTATGGTCGGAGTCCGATTCATGGCAACCTGGTGGAATTAGGAGAAGCTGTAGGTATTATTGCGGGCCAATCGATTGGAGAACCAGGCACTCAACTAACATTAAGAACTTTTCATACAGGTGGAGTATTCACAGGGGGTACTGCAGAACATGTGCGAGCCCCAACTAATGGAAAAATTCAATTTAATGAGAATTTTGTTCATCCTACGCGTACACGTCATGGGCATCCTGCTTTTTTATCTTATATAAACTTGTATGTAACTATTGAAAGTGATGATATTTTTCATAATGTGACTATTCCACCAAATAGTTTTTTATTAGTTCAAAATGATCAATATGTAAAATCAGAACAAGTGATTGCTGAGATTCGTGGGGGAACATACACTTTGAATTGGAAGGAGAAAGTTCGAAAACATATTTATTCTAACTCACAGGGAGAATTGCATTGGAGTACTAATGTATATCACTCATCTGAATTTGAATATGGTAATGTACATATCTTACCAAAGACAAGCCGTTTATGGATATTATCAGGAAGGTCATGCAGGTGGAGTACACTCTCTTCTTCATTCTTCAAGGACCAAGATCAAATAAACATTTACTCGCGTTCTATTGGAGAAAGATCTATTTGTAACCCCTTTTTAAAAAAAAAAAAATTAAAAAATGATCTAGTAAGACATAAATTGTTTAGTTCTAACCCTTATGATAAAAAAGAAAGTGGGATTCCAGATTATTCAGAATTTTATCCAATTAGATGTATGTCTCATTTTCATTTTATACATCCTACTTTTTCCCACACGACTTTGGATTTATTGGCAAAGAGACGAAGAAATAGATTCATCATTCCATTTCCATTCGAATTGATTCAAGAGCTAGACAAACAATTAATGTCCTCTTCCGATATCTCGATTGAAATACCCATGAATGGTATTTTTCGTAAAAATAGTATTCTTGTTTATTTCGACGATCCGCAATACAGAATAAAAAGGTCAGGAATTCCTAAATATAGGACTATTGGAATTACTCCCACTTTAAAAAAAAAGGATTTAATTGAATATCAAGGAATAAAAGAATTTAAACCAAAATACCAAAAAAAAGTCGATCGATTTTTTTTCATTCCCGAAGAAGTGCATATTTTACCCGAATCTTCTTCCATAATGGTAAGGAACAATAGTATCATTGGAGTCGATACACCAATCACTTTAAATATAAGAAGTCGAATAGGCGGATTGGTGCGAATGGAGAAGAAAAAAAAAAAAATGGAATTACAAATATTTTCGGGGAATATCCATTTTCCCGAAGAGATGGATAAGATATACCGACACAGTGGCATTTTGATACGACCCGAAAGGTTAAAAAAAAAAGATTCTAAGAAATCAAAAAAAAAAAAAAATTGGATCTATGTCCAATGGATCACAACTATAAAGAAAAAGTCTTTTTTTTTGGTTCGACCCGTATTTCTATATGAAATAACAAATAGTATCAATTTAGTAAAACTTTTTCCTCAAGATCTGTTCCAGGAAAGGGATAATTTGGAACTTAAAGTTCTCAATTATATTCTTTATGGAAATGGAAAATCAATTCGTAGAATTTCTGACACAAGCATTCAATTAGTTCGGACTTGTTTAGTATTGAATTGGGATCAAGAAAAAAAAAATTCTTCTATCGAAGAATCCCGTGCTTCTTTTGTTGAAGTAAAAACAAATGGTTTGATTGGATATTTCCTAAGAATTGACTTAGCAAAATCCTATATTTCGTATATCAGAAAAAGGAATGACTCGCCCGGTTCAGAATGGATCTCGAATAATGAGTCAGATCGAATCAATATCAATCCATTTTTTTCTATTTATTCCAAGGCAAAAAGTAAACAATCACATATCCAAAATCATGGAACTATTCGTATGTTGTTGAACAGAAATACGGAATGCCAATCTTTGATAATTTTGTCATCATCTGATTGTTTTCAAATAGGACCGTTAAGCAATGTAAAATATCACAACGGGCTAAGGCTAAAAAAGATAGTTAAAAAAACGAAGAAAGATCTTAAGAATTCATTAGGCCCTTTAGGAATAGCACTTCAAGTTGCAAATTCTTATTCATTTTACCTCTTAATAACTCATAATCAGATCTCGATGAATAAGAATTTGCAACTTGACAAGTATCCTTTAACTTGTCAAATTTTAAAATATTATTTAATGGACGAAAACGAGATAATTTATAAGCTCAATCCATGCAGCAACATCATTTTAAATCCATTCCGTTTGAATTGGCATTTTCTCCATCATAATTATGATCATAAATATTGTGAAAAAACGTTTCCAATAATTAGCCTGGGGCAATTTATTTGTGAAAATATATGTTTAGCTCAAACAAAAAGTAGACTACACCTTAAATCGGGGCAAGTTTTGATTGTTCAAATTGATTCTGTATTAATAAGATCGGCTAATACCTATTTGGCAACTCCGGGAGCAACAGTTCATGGCCATTATGGAGAAATCCTTTTTGAAGGGGATGTTTTAGTTACATTTATTTATGAAAAATCGAGATCTGGTGATATAACACAAGGTCTTCCAAAAGTGGAACAGGTATTAGAAGTGCGTTCGATTGATTCAATATCGATGAACCTAGGAAAGAGAGTTGACGCTTGGAACGAGGATATAACAAAAATTCTCGGCATTCCCTGGGGATTTTTTATTGGTGCTGGGCTAACTATTGCCCAAAGTCGAATTTCTTTGGTTAATAAAATCCAAAAAGTTTACCGATCCCAAGGAGTGCACATACATAATAGACATATAGAAATTATTGTACGTCAAATAACATCAAAGGTATTGGTTTCAGAAGATGGAATGTCTAATGTTTTTTCACCCAGCGAATTAATTGGATTGTTGCGAGCTGAACGAGCGGGGCGTGCCTTGGAAGAAGTAATTTATTACCGAGCTCTATTATTTGGAATTACAAAAACATCTCTGAATACCCAAAGTTTCATATCCGAAGCGAGTTTTCAAGAAACTGCTAGAGTTTTAGCAAAAGCAGCTCTCCGAGGTCGTATCGATTGGTTGAAAGGTCTAAAAGAGAACGTAGTTTTGGGGGGAATGATACCCGTTGGTACCGGATTCAAAAAAGTGATACACCCTTTAAAGCTAAGACAACATACCAAGATTGCCCCGGAAACAAAAAAAAAGAATTTCTTCAAGGAAGAAATAAAAGATATTTTGTTCCACCACAGAGAATTAAGAATTTTTTAATTTCTTTAAGAATTTATGCGATACGTCACAGCAATTATTTTCTAGGATCAAATGATTCCTAAAAACGGATTCACCCCTTTTAAGAGAAGAGGGGTCGTTTGATTAAACTTAAAAAAAGAAAAAAGGAAAAAAAAAAATGAATGGCCTGACCATGTATCAACGGCCAGTCTTCGATAGAAGAGAAGGTTCCATTGGAACAAAATCTTATTTTTCTATTTCAGGACACCCTGTCTCTTTTTTTTTGTGGGGATCAATGACAAAAAGATATTGGAACATAACTTTGGAAGAGATGATGGAAGCAGGAATTCATTTTGGTCATGGTACTAGTAAATGGAATCCTAGAATGGCACCTTATATATCCACAAAACGTAAAGGTATTCATATTATAAATCTTACTAGAACCGCTCGCTTTTTATCAGAAGCTTGTGATTTAGCTTTTGATGCAGCAAATAAGGGGAAACAATTCTTAATTGTTGGCACAAAAAATAAAGCAGCTGATTCAATAGCACGAGCTGCAATAAAAGCTCGATGTCATTATGTTAATAAAAAATGGCTCGGTGGCATGTTAACCAATTGGTATACTACAGAAACAAGACTTCAGAAGTTCAGGGATTTGAGAACGGAACAAAAGACGGGCAGAATCAACAGTCTTCCAAAAAAGGATACCGCTATGCTGAAGAGACAATTATCTCACTTGGAAACCTATCTCGGTGGCATTAAATATATGACGGGATTACCCGATATTGTGATAATCGTTGATCAACAAGAGGAATTTAACGCTCTCAGAGAATGTATCACTTTGGGAATTCCAACGATTTGTTTAATTGATACAAATTGCGACCCCGATCTCGCGGATATTTCGATTCCAGCTAATGATGATGCTATAGCCTCAATCCGATTAATTCTTAACAAATTAGTTTTTGCAATTTGTGAGGGTCGTCCTAGCTATATACGAAATTCTTAATTAATAATAATTTTTTATAAAATAAATTATTCAGTTGGGAATTTCAGAGATTTTTAGAATCGGTTACTATACTCTTACTAAATTACTAAATCGCGCAAAAAACAAAAAAAAAAGAAATATTATGTGATTAGTCAGTATTCAAAATATAAGATTTAAGCAGACAAAAAAAAAGAGAGATGGTTGAATCAAAATAATTTCTTTCAAGTTCTATTTCTTTTAGAGGGCGGGGCAATATGAATATTCTATTATGTTCCATCAACACATTAAAACGATTATACGATATATCTTCCGTGGAAGTAGGTCAACATCTCTATTGGCAATTAGGGGGGTTCCAAGTGCATGCCCAAGTACTTATTACTTCTTGGGTTGTAATTGCTATCTTATTAGTTTCAGCCATTCTAGTTGTTAGAAATCCGCAAACCATTCCCACTTTCGGTCAGAATTTCTTTGAATATGTTCTTGAATTCATTCGAGATGTGAGCAAAACCCAAATTGGGGAAGAATATGGTCCGTGGGTTCCCTTTATTGGAACTTTGTTTCTATTTATTTTCGTTTCGAATTGGTCAGGGGCTCTTTTGCCTTGGAAAATTATACAGTTACCTCATGGGGAGTTAGCTGCACCCACAAATGATATAAATACTACTGTTGCATTAGCTTTACTTACATCAGTAGCATATTTCTATGCGGGTCTTTCAAAAAAAGGATTATCTTATTTTGGTAAATACATCCAACCAACTCCAATCCTTCTACCAATTAACATCTTAGAAGATTTCACAAAACCCTTGTCGCTAAGTTTTCGACTTTTCGGAAATATATTAGCTGATGAATTAGTAGTTGTTGTTCTTGTTTCTTTAGTTCCCTTAGTAGTTCCTATACCAGTCATGTTTCTTGGATTATTTACAAGCGGTATTCAAGCCCTTATTTTTGCAACTTTAGCTGCAGCTTATATAGGTGAATCCATGGAAGGCCATCATTAACAAATTTACGAAATAATATTTTTTTTCTTAGTTTAGCTCGCCACAATGTATGTGCGACTCAAGATAATATACTTAGAGAACATAAATTCATAAAAAAAAATATAGAAAATAAGTTTTGGAATCTTTTTATTTTATATTATTTGAATATTCTAAAGGGTAAAATCAAATGCAATCAATAAGGTATAAATAAGATAAGTATATGATTTTAAGTGATATTAAAATAGAAAAGATTACTGGGGAATTGTAAAAAAAAAGGAGTAGTGAAGGAAGTCGAACTAAGTGTATAGAATCTAATAGTTATAAAACTTCTTTTTTTTTAAGTTTCAAAGAATGATTCTTGAATCCAATTGAATCTAAGACACGAAGAATTGGTTTACGGTATGGAAGAAATACATGTATATGTGGTATTAGATATATAACTAGTTATATATGAACTAACTATAAATATAGTTTTCTAAATTTGTCCTTCTACTTTGATAGGGATTCAAAAAAAGAAACCCTTCTGTTTCATCTGTAATTATGAATTGAATATTGATGAATGACTAAAGCAATTAAATCAAGAAAACGAACGAAGAATTCAAAAGAATGGTTCTAAATTAGAAAGTAAGATAAAAACAAAAGTAGTACGGGTTCACAAAAACTACAAAAGAACTACGTGAATAAAAAAAAAATGAATATCGGAGTAGTTCGGATAGCTCAATAAATATTATTTTGATTTCCATTTTTTTTTTACTCTCAATTACTTCGACTGACTAAATCTTATTAATTGAAAAATTAAGTCATAATTGGTTGGTTGATTATATCATTAACTATTTCCTTTTTTGGGGGGTGAGAGGAACTTATCATGAATCCACTGATTTCTGCCGCTTCCGTTATTGCTGCTGGATTGGCTGTGGGACTTGCTTCTATTGGACCTGGGGTTGGTCAAGGCACTGCTGCAGGGCAAGCAGTAGAAGGGATTGCGCGACAACCAGAGGCAGAGGGAAAAATACGAGGTACTTTATTGCTTAGTCTGGCTTTTATGGAAGCTTTAACAATTTATGGGCTGGTTGTAGCATTAGCACTTTTATTTGCGAATCCTTTTGTTTAACCCTAAAAAAATAGAAAAATACAAATTTATATTCTTTTTTCCGTGCACTTGATTTGCTGCTCTTGTTTTTCGAATTATATTATATTATTGTGATTTCACTCCTACAATTCTTTATTTGTTCGTACAAGAACGCAGGGGAAGGGCTGATTTAAGGTAAGGGTAAGAAATTAACATACCGCTTGCCTTATTCCTTCTCTTTTTTTTTAGTCCAATGCCCTTTTTTCCTTTCCATTTTAATTGATTCGGAAAATTTTTAGAAAGCGTTTAAAACAACTAATTCTAATAAGTATGATTCTTATGGGGAATCTTCCAATCCAATTGATCGACCAATAATAAAATATATATTCTAAAGAATTCTAATTCTAAAAAATTCGGAATCGTAGAAAGATAATTAATCTATCCAGAAGAGGAGATCATATGAAAAATATAACCGATTCTTTCCTTTGTTTGGGTTATTGGCTATCCGCCGGAAGTTTCGGGTTTAATACCGATATTTTAGCAACAAATCCAATAAATCTAAGTGTAGTGCTCGGTGTATTGGTTTTTTTTGGAAAGGGAGTGTGTGCGAGTTGTTTTATTTCAAGAATAGGTTGGATCCAACCAACTGCACTTATTTCTTTAAAAATAACTAGGAAAAAGTGTATGATCCCACGAATTACTTCTGAAAAAATTGAATCTTGAATAAATTAAGAAAAAATATTTGAGAACCATAGCATTTCGTGATTCGTTGTTAAATCCACTTTGATTCTCTATCAACCAAAAACTTTGGACCATTTTACCACGGTTAAAGCAAAGCTAAGCAGTTTTAAATCTAGACGCGGTGTAGTATTCTTTCTACCACTATGTTAATACAAAAAATGGTTTCAAAAAATCGTTGGAATTTCTTTTTTCGATTTAGAACACTCATGTCGATAAAAAAGTTTAAATGCTCTTTCCGGCGAAAAGTAAAAAAAATGGGTATTTTATTTCATTACCTTTTTCATACAATGCGAAATCGATGACCTATGTATAAATTAATAAGAATTCTTTGGATTTGAAGAAAAAAAAAAAAAACAACTTTGCTGGCAA